CTAATAATGTATGTATATTGGACCTTTTGAGGCAATTATAGGTCCTGGAAGGCAATTCTGATTGGTCAATAAAAATACATTTCAATTCAATTTCTTTTTTGTTTTTTCTTAGTTTATCCAATCCATCATGAAAAGTAAAAAAAGGTAAAGTAGCCCTATTTTGATTGTCCTCTAAATTTTTGTCTTGTTCTTCTGCATGTAGAAAAGGAATAAATAAATCAATCAAATTACGGGAGGCTTCGTAGAGTGCTTCTTTAGGAGTTAAACTTCCATTCGTCCATATTTCGAGAAAAAGTATCTCTTGTTTTTCATTCCCATCCCCATAAGAATGAATACTATGATTTGCATTTCGAACAGGCATGAATACGGCATCTATAGGATAACCTCCTTCCTGAGCGTTATTTGGTGTTTTCATACGATATCCGCGATTCCTCTCGATTTGTAATCCAATACACAAATCAACGGGTTCTGTCAGGCTAGCTATATGCTGTGTAGTATCAACGATTTCCACGGAAGGCGGTGAGATGATGTCTTGAGCAGTTACATATCCAGGACCCTTGACGCAAATAGATGCGTCGCGAGTTCCATACAGATTACTTCTCAATACAATTTCTTTCAAATTCATTAAAATTTCATGTACTGATTCTTCAATACCTACTATGGTAGAATATTCGTGTGGTATGTTTTCAGATTTTACACGTGTGATACATGTTCCTTCTATTTCTCCAAGCAAAGCCCTTCGCATCGCGATGCCTATTGTATCGGCTTGACCTTTCATAAGCGGAGACAGAATAAAACGCCCATAATAAAGACGCCCACTGTCTGCTCTTGATTCAACACACTTCCACTGTAGTGTCCGAGTAGATACTGCTACTTCCTCTCGAAGCATAGTAATTTTATTTGATCAGATCATTGAATCATTTATTTCTCTTGAAATCCGTTCAATTCTTGTTTCTATACGCGCCTTTTTTTAGGAGGCCTACATCCATTATGCGGCATAGGGGTTACGTCTCTGACAAAACTTAATAGTATACCACTTCTACGAATGGCTCGTAATGCTGCATCTCTCCCAAGACCCGGACCTTTTATCATGACTTCTGCTCGTTGCATACCCTGATCTACTACTGTACGAATAGCATTTGCGGCTGCGGTTTGAGCAGCAAATGGCGTCCCTCTTCTTGTGCCCCTGAAGCCACAAGTACCGGCTGAGGACCAAGAAACCACCCGGCCCCGTATATCTGTAACCGTTACAATGGTATTGTTGAAACTTGCTTGAACATGAATAACTCCTTTTGGTATTCGACGTCCATTCTTACGTGAACCAATGTGTCCATTCCTGCGTGAGCCAATTCTTGGTATGGTTTTTGTCATATTTTATCATCTCATAAATATGAGTCAGAGATATACGGATATATCCATTTCATGTCAAAACAGGCCTTTTATTTGATTTGTGTATTGGGTCCTTTGTAGAGTCCCTTTTAAGAAAGATTATCCCTGTCTCTGTTTATGCCTCGGGTTGGAACAAATTACTATAATTCGTCCCCGCCTACGGATCAGTCGACATTTTTCACAAATTTTACGAACGGAGGCCCTTATTTTCATATTTGTCATTCCTTACCTTAATTCTGAATCTACTTTTTGGAAGAAAATAAGTCTCTTGAAATTTTGAACCTCCAATTGTATCCGCACGAGAGGGATGCTGAAAAAGCCGCTTAATTTAATCATTCGAATCTTTGTTGCGGAGTCTATAAATTATGCGTCCCCTGGTTGAATCATAACGACTTACTTCAATTTTCACTCTATCGCCCGGCAGTATCCGTATAAAACTACGTCGGATCCTTCCTGAAACATAACCTAGAATCAGATCTTCATTATCTAAACGAACCCGAAACATACCGTTGGGAAGTGATTCAGTAATTAAACCTTCATGAATCCATTTTTGTTCTTTCATTCCAGGTAACCCCCTTGAATTATCAACTAATGGAGGAGGAGTGATATTAGACAACCCGCCTTTCCTTTTTTTTTTCACAAAACAAAATAGGAAGTTACGGGTGCAATTCGGATACCAGAAAGGTCACCATATATAACACAAAATTTCTCCTCCGATTCCTTCTAGTCGAGCCTCTCGGTCTGTCATTATACCCCGAGAAGTAGAAAGAATTACAATACCCATTCCTCCTAAAATCCTAGGAATTCTCCGACGGTTGGAATAGATTCGTAGGCCGGGTCGGCTTATACGTTTTAAAACCGTTCTATATGGTCCTTTTCTATTCCTTCTATGTCGCAGAGTTGAAACCAAGAAATTTTTATTGCTTGCTCGATGTTTTCTCACATTTTCGATAAAGCCTTCTCGTAGAAGTATTTTAACAATGTTTTCGGTGATATTTGTAGATGCTATTCGAACCGTTCCTTTTTTATCCATGTCAGCATTTCGTATAGAAGTTATTATTTCGGCAATAGTGTCCCTACCCATGATGAACTATAATTATTGGTGCCTCCGCGTTTTTATATAAGCAACATGCTCTGCTTTTTTATTCTTTTTTTTTTTTATGAATTATTCATTTTTATGAATTATTAAAGGTATATGCGTGAGAAACAATCTACTAATGTAATGCATTCTACTAATTAATTGAATCTAATTCAGATACCCCGTTATTTTCTGTTCTCATCTATTAGTATTTATAATACCTCAGGGGCTAATGAGACTATTTTTGTAAAATTCAACTGTCTCAATTCCCGGGCGATCGCACCAAAAACTCGAGTTCCTTTTGGATTTCCTTCTTGATCAATGACAACTGCTGCATTGTCATCATATTGTATTATCATACCATTGTTACGCTTGAGTTCTTTACATGTACGTACAATTACAGCTCGGATCACTTCTGATCTTTGTAGAGGCATATTTGGCACTGCTTCTTTGATTACAGCAACAATAACGTCACCAATATAAGCATATCGGCGATTGCTGGCTCCTATGATTCGAATACACATCAATTCTCTAGCCCCGCTGTTGTCCGCTACATTTAAATAGGTCTGAGGTTGAATCATATTATTATTTTTTTATCTTTTTTTTTTCTTCGCCCTTTGCATTGAAAGAAAAAAAAGAAGAAATATTGTTTGTCCATAAATAAATAAACTGCGGTTTTTTCACCACAAAAGCCCCTTTACTTTCGTTCCACATCCCTATCCCGAAATAACGAATTGAGTTCGTATAGGCATTTTGGACGCAGCTATAGAAATAGCTTCTCTAGCTACAATTTCCGATACTCCACCCATTTCATAAAGTATTCGACCCGGTTTAACGACGGATACCCAATATTCGGGGGATCCTTTCCCCGAACCCATACGTGTTTCGGTAGGCCTTACTGTAACAGGTTTGTCTGGAAATATACGTACCCATATTTTTCCACCACGACGCGCATATCGTGTCATGGCTCGTCGCCCCGCTTCTATTTGTCTAGATGTGATCCAAGCGGGTTCAAGTGCCTGAAGGGCGTATCCGCCGAAACAAATTTGATTGCCGCGATAAGATATTCCCTTCATTCTTCCTCTATGTTGTTTACGAAATCTGGTTCTTTTGGGGTTATAGTTGATGGTTGTTTTTCAATGCCATCTCTACTGCAGAACCGGACATGAGAGTTTCTTCTCATCCAGCTCCTCGCGAATGAAACGATTCAATATTCAATAATATTACAGATATATATATAAATAAATATATATAACGTAATTGTCTTTTATAATTAATGAATCTTCATTTTTACCTTTATTGAATCGCCCAAAACTTAGCAACCCAATAAGGCTTTCGCGGGCGAATATTTGCTCTTTCAACATCCCTTTCATTCGTAGTAGCATCCCACGACCTATCAGAATAAGTGAATTGGTTCTTGGCTCGTTCCGCCATCCCACCCAATGAATCATTAGGATTCGTTTTCAAGGGAATCTTCCGCAGTCACAGGTTCTGTCGTTCCCATCGCTTCTCGATTAATGGCTAGGCCCGAACTCTGCAATGGAGCTCCTAATAAAATTTGTTCCTGAATCAATCTTCTCAGTCTTTATTGACTCGATGCTCTTTATTCTTTTTATTTTTCTTAGGAATTGGATTCATCTATAATTGGAGTAGATAAGTTCCTTATTGAAATAGGATAAGGAAAAAATCCCTCCCCAAGCCGTGCCTGCATTTTTAATTGCAATGGACGAATCAAATATAGTATATATTAATGCTTTATTACTTAATGCTTTATTACACTGCCTTTTTTTATGAGATAGTTCATAGACCATACATATTGGAATAATATATCATTGCTATTCTTTTTCTTTCTTTCTCTCACCCTTCCATCTATCCATATCCCTTTGTTTTTTCTTTCACAACCTTAATAATCTGATTTATTTTTCTTTTATGTAAAAAAGATTTCAGTTGCTACAACAATATGATCGATACATCATATCATATAGTGACTGGTTCCTTGGATCCTGATAATACGAAGCAATGAGCTGGTTATTAGTTATATAGTTATTAGTTCATACTGGGGGATAGTCCCTTGTTTTTTAATCCTAACCCTAAATAAAAAACCAACGAGTCACACACTAAGCATAGCAATTAGATGGAGTCAATCAAATTGTTATTAAACCCTATAGAATTAAGAGAATTAAGAATTATAAAAATTATAATTTGTTTTGATTGAACGGAAAAAAGAAAATAAACGAGTTTGTGATTTTTTATTCAATTGCCGGATGGATGAAATAGAAAGACAACCAAAGGACCATTATTCCTCGCCTGCAAATATCCAAATTTTTATTCCTAATGCCCCGTAGATAGTTCGAACTGTATAGGAACAATAATCAATTTTAGCTCGAATGGTTTGTAGGGGAACCCTACCTTCTCTGATCCATTCGACACGTGCAATTTCTTTTCCATCGATACGCCCTGAAATTTGGACTTGAATTCCTTTTGTATCTGCTTGTTCAGTTAATTCAATAGCTTTTTTCATTGCCTTTCGGAATGAAACTCTATTCTTTAATTGTCCGGCTATAAATTCTGCAAGAATATTAGGTTGTCCATAAGGTTTTGCAACTCTTGTGATAGCAATGTTAAGTTTTCGGTTCACAGAATTAAATTCTTTTTGTACATTTCTCTGTAATTCTTCGATTCCTCGTGGGCTGCCCTCTATTAACAATTTTGGGAATCCCATATATATTATGACCTGGATCAGATCTATTCTTTTTTGAATCTTTATGCGTGCAATTCCCTCGACACCGGAGGATATTTTCATATTTTTTTGTACAAAATTCTTGATACAATCCTGTATTTTTTTATCTTCCTGGAGACCTTCGGAATAACTTTTTGGTTGTGCAAACCAAACAGAATGATGACTTTGGGTTGTACCAAGTCTGAAACCGAGTGGATTTATTTTTTGTCCCATAACACCTCGCTGTCTCTATAAGGCCATATCATTTCTCTATTAGTCCATGTCATTCTGTTCCGATATAGCATATGATCCATCATATATAGATACCTCTCTCTGACATCTGTATACTTATCTTTATATATCCATCCATATTTTCTTAACCATATGAAATAGTTTTTATCTTTAGATATATCTTGCAATACAATAGTTATATGACAGCTGGGTCTTTTTATCGGATAACTACGCCCTCTAGCTCTGGGTTTTAACTTTTTCATGATAGTACCCTCATTAACTTCGGCTTGACTAATGATTAAAGCCGTTTCGTTGAAACCCATATTGTGACTAGCATTTGCTGCCGCAGAATAAACTAATTTAAAAATCGGATAGCATGCTCGATAAGGCATGAGTTCTAATATCATAAGTGTTTCCTCGTAGGTACGCCCACGAATCTGATCAATTACTCTTCGCGCTTTATGAGCAGACATACGTATATGTTGACCTAAAGCGTATACTTCTACATCCGGGTCACTCTTTATCATAAGGTTCACCTCCCACCAATAAACGACGAGCACCCATATTTTCTTTATTAATTAACGACGAGATTTATTATCGTTTCTCGCATGCCCCCGGAAATTCAGAGTAGGTGCAAATTCTCCCAATTTGTGACCTACCATACGATCCGTTATATAAATAGGCAAATGTTCCTTTCCATTATGAATAGAAATTGTATGGCCGATCATTGTGGGTATAATGGTAGATGCCCGGGACCAAGTTACGATTGTATCTTTTTCTGCCCTCATGTTGAGCTTTGCAATTTTTCCCAATAAATGATTAGCTACAAAAGGATTTTTTTTTAGTGAACGTGTCACAGCTAATTACTCCTATCTTTTTCTTTTTTTTTTTTTGTAAAGACGAGGAAATGTTGAGCTTTGCAATTTTTCCCAATAAATGATTAGCTACAAAAGGATTTTTTTTTAGTGAACGTGTCACAGCTAATTACTCCTATCTTTTTCTTTTTTTTTTTTTGTAAAGACGAGGAAACATATTCTATTTTCAATATTCTCCTATTTACTACGGCGACGAAGAATCAAACTATCACTATATTTATTCCTTTTTCTACTTCTTCTTCCAAGCGCAGGATAACCCCAAGGGGTTGTGGGTTTTTTTCTACCAATTGGGGCCCTCCCTTCACCACCCCCATGGGGATGGTCTACAGGGTTCATAACGACTCCTCTTACTACAGGACGCTTACCTAACCAACGCTTAGATCCGGCTCTACCCAAACTTTTCTGGTTCACCCCAACATTACCCACTTGTCCGACTGTTGCTGAGCAGTTTTTGGATATCAAACGGACCTCCCCAGATGGTAATTTTAATGTGGCCGATTTACCCTCTTTTGCAATCAGTTTCGCTACAGCACCCGCTGCTCTCGCTAATTGTCCACCCTTTCCAAGTGTGATTTCTATGTTATGTATGGCCGTGCCTAAGGGCATATCGGTTGAAGTAGATTCTTCTTTTTGATCAATCAAAACCCCTTCCCAAACTGTACAAGCTTCTTCCAAAGCATACGGCTTTCTGGATGTATATGATATCTAGACAGATGGATCTCATATGAATCGTATGATGAAGTACCACATGAGTGGATATATAGGAATCCAAATCTGCCGAATCACTCATGTTATGATCTTCTACATCCTAGGTCTCTCCGTTCCTTCATCTGGCTTATGTTCTTCATGTAGCATTCAGACCGAATGACTCTATGAAATTACGTCGATACTTCCACATATTACGGGTAACGTAGGAGACATATCTATTTTTCCCCGGGGGTAGAATTACCACTGCTTAGCTTTCAATTCGCCTCTGACCATCAAATGAAATGTGAATAACCCGTCCTCCTCTCTTTGAAACAAGGGGTGCTTCCGGCTCTGTCGGTGCTTCAAACAATTTTGTCTTCTCCATATTACTATATCTCTAGAGTCAATAATTTTATATGAGGAACTACTGAACTCAATCACTTGCTGCCGTTACTCTTCAGTTTTCTGTTGAGGTCTATCCCGTAGAGGTACTCAAATTGGATCAGTGATCGATTTCTAGGTTTCGTTGTAAACCTAATTGGTTACTTCCAATTACGTAAATCAATGGTTCAAACCGCACTCAAAGGTAGGGCATTTCCCATTGAGATAGGAACTTCTGTACCAGAAACAATGGTATCTCCAATTATAGCCCCTCTGGGATGTAAAATATATCTCTTCTCACCATCCCCATAGTGTATGAGACAAATATATGCATTTCGATTAGGGTCATATTCTATGGTTACGATTCTACCAGATATGTCTTTTTCATTCCGTCGAAAATCGATTTTACGGTATAGACGCTTATGACCTCCCCCTCTATGCCTTGCGGTAATGATTCCTCTGGCATTACGACCTTTACCACAACGACGCTGTCCATAGATCAAATTATTTCGTGGATTGGATTTCACTTGACTGCCGACGGCTCCATTGCGTGTGCTCGGGGTAGAAGTTTTGTATAAATGTATCGCCGTGTTATTAAGTATTTTGATTTAAGTTCTTTTCTTTCTAAGAGGTGGAATAGAATAACCCGGTTGAAGCGTAATGATCATACGTCTGTAATGCATTGTATGTCCCATAATGGGTCCCATTCTTCTACCCTTTCCTGGGAGTCGATGACTATTCATAGCTATTACCTTGACACCAAAGAAGAGTTCGACCCAATGCTTTATTTCTGTCCTAGTTGATCCTGATTCGACATTAGAAGTATATTGATTGTTCCCCAATAACCGAATACTTTTGTCTGTAAATACTGCATATTTGATTCCATCCATAAATCCATTTTCTTCCCTATGAGTTCCAGTATCGATAAGAATTCTATTTCTTACTGTTCATATGTTATGGTATGAATATACCATACCAATTCGTTATGTATGGATGATGAGATTTCATTGATACAGAGCCAATTCCAATAGACGTATTGAACGTTCCCGTTGGCGTGCATCCAGCAGGAATTGAACCTACGAATTTGCCAATTATGAGTTGGGCGCTTTAACCATTCAGCCATGGATGCGTAACGGGGATCGTCGTACATCGTGAATAACCAAATTCCAATTGAAATGAAATCCTTAGGAGGAATCAATGAAGCAGGAAGCAGTGAAACGACATCCATTAAAATCCTGGATCTTCGAATTGAGAGAGATATTGAGAGGGATCAAGAATTCTCACTATTTCTTAGATTCGTGGACCAAATTCGATTCCGTGGGATCTTTCACTCACATTTTTTTCCACCAAGAACGTTTTATGAAACTCTTTGACCCCCGAATTTGGAGTATCCTACTTTCACGCGATTCACAGGGTTCAACAAGCAATCGATATTTCACGATCAAAAGTGTAGTACTGCTTGCAGTAGCGGTCCTTATATATCGTATTAACAATCGAAATATGGTCGAAAGAAAAAATCTCTCTTTGATGGGGCTTCTTCCTATACCTATGAATTCCATTGGACCCAGAAATGATACATTGGAAGAATCTTTTGGGTCTTCCAATATCAATAGGTTGATTGTTTCGCTCCTGTATCTTCCAAAAGGGAAAAAGATCTCTGAGAGTTGTTTCATGGATCCGAAAGAGAGTACTTGGGTTCTCCCAATAACTAAAAAGTGTATCATGCCTGAATCTAACTGGGGTTCGCGGTGGTGGAGGAACCGGATCGGAAAAAAGAGGGATTATAGTTGTAAGATATCTAATGAAACCGTAGCTGGAATTGAGATCTCATTCAAAGAGAAAGATATCAAATATCTGGAGTCTCCTTTTGTATCCTATACGGATGATCCGATCCGCAAGGACCATGATTGGGAATTGTTTGATCGTCTTTCTCCGAGGAAGAAGCGAAACATAATTAACTTGAATTCGGGACAGCTATTCGAAATCTTAGTGAAACACCGGATTTGTTATCTCATGTCTGCTTTTTGTGAAAAAAGACCAATTGAAGTGGAGGGTTTCTTCAAACAACAAGGAGCTGGGTCAACTATTCAATCAAATGATATTGAGCATGTTTCCCATCTCCTCTCGAGAAACAAGTGGGGTATTTCTTTGCAAAATTGTGCTCAATTTCATATGTGGCAATTCCGCCAAGACCTCTTCATTAGTTGGGGGAAGAATCCGCACGAATCGGATTTTTTGAGGAACGTATCGAGAGAGAATTGGATTTGGTTATACAATGTGTGGTTGGTAAACAAGGATCGATTTTTTAGCAAGGTACGGAATGTATCGTCAAATATGCAATATGATTCCACAAGATCTATTTTCGTTCAAGTAACGGATTCTAGCCAATTGAAAGGATCTTCTGATCAACCCAGAGATCATTTTGATTCCATTAGTAATGAGGATTCGGAATATCACACATTGATCAATCAAAGAGAGATTCAACAACTAAAAGAAAGATCGATTCTTTGGGATCCTTCCTTTCTTCAAACGGAACGAACAGAGATAGAATCAGACCGATTCCCGAAATGCCTTTCTGGGGATTCCTCAATGTCCCGGCTATTCACGGAACGTGAGAAGCAGATGAATAATCATCTGCTT